CATATCTAAATAATAGATATCGGTGTAACAATTTATGTTCTGGGGTTTACATATATTCATATGTTTTGTTATAATTGAAATTGAGAAGAATTTTTTGATTGAAAAAATCAATACTGATTAGTTCTGTCTCCATTTGTATTTTCTTATGTCATTAGGAAAACTCAATTTGAGATTCAACTCCCAAATCGTTCATGAATTCGAACTAAACAGTCAATAGTTAACGGTTCAAGTTTGTTGGCTGAAAATCCAGGGAATGTTTTTAGCATTGTGGAGTTTCAGATGCTATACAATCAATCAAAGGGGTGGATCAAATCCAATCAAAAAGGGGTCTTTCTTTTATGAAAAGGATTAAGGAAAACAGGAGTCAAAGTGCAAGTTTCAGTAATCCGGGAAAATTTTCAGTATCAGTTTGGCGGCATGGCCGAGTGGTAAGGCGGGGGACTGCAAATCCTTTTTCCCCAGTTCAAATCCGGGTGTCGCCTGATCAACAAAAAACTCAAAATCTCTTGTTCGCTTCGGTTCTACTGATATAACTCGCAGAATTCTCCCCCGGTAGAAGCAGAGGGAACAGGCTGTTAAGACCTTTTTGTTTGATTCTAAGCATGTGGTCTGAATCTTTTCTAAACAAAAAGATTGTGAATCCTCGTTTGCATCTCGAATTCAAGGAAATAGTAAAATATACTGGTACAGGGGCTCTCAAGACTTCATGATTCCCTTCTATTACTAAGGGAGTGTCTAATGACTGGATCTTGAATCAGATTGTAGAGCCTGATATGAAATCAGATTCAATTAAGAGTTTTGGAAAGGGGTGGAAGTTGCTTTATATACGATGCACTCGCCAGAATCTCTGAGTGCTCGGGTATTATTAGATTGGATGGATAATTTTCTTTTATAGAAAAGGGGCAAAAAGAAAGAATTTCTTTTCGGCAACCCCTAGTCAAGCCCCCTCTTTCACAGCAATAATTGGGAAGGGGGGTACCGGATTAGATCAAATGGAGAAATAGAGGTCTGTAATAGATAGTGATTTCTCTTTTTTAGAGATTTCTCCCTTTACTGTTTTTACTTACGATGGTCAACAAAACAAAAAAACAGGCCTTATTATTCCTACATGTTCCCATTCCCGTGGGATGTTACTACGTATTTTGCTTGTGTTTAATCTTTCCCAATTTGAAATCATAATCTATTTATTGGATTGGTTTCTCAATAGTGTTCGGTCAGAATCCCGTTTTGACTCTGTGCCATTAATTCCACTATTATTAGTGAGGAATATATTATTAGTGAGGAATAATGGAATAATTCCTTCGTATTTATAGAGATAGGGGACATAATTTACATGGATATAGTAAGTCTCGCTTGGGCTGCTTTAATGGTAGTCTTTACATTTTCCCTTTCACTCGTAGTGTGGGGAAGAAGTGGGCTCTAGAAGTACTACTAATTGAGTTGAGGAATCAAACCGTATCAATTGTTTTATAGAGTGTTCTGCAACGCGTTTTGAACTATTTAAAATAACTATCTATGAATTTCGAATCCCATTGGACTCCAATGGAGTAATTTATGATATGAATCATACTCTTTCAATCAAAGAGATATTTCAGTGATTCCCGTGTTTGTATTTTGAAAAGAAAAGGATTCAAATCTTAAGATAAGAATTATTTCAGATTGATCGGAACAAATAGATCTAGCAAATTGGGTGGTATGTCAATTCCATACAATATATGGAATTAATATACACATATATGAAGAGAATATTGTAGATTGATCTATAGAAACTCAAGCCTTTATCTTTATTCTAGATTACAACTTTATAGACTAAGAGATAGATAGTAAGAAAAAAAGATGCATCTATTTCTTTCTTACTATCTATCTCTTAGAATTAGAGTCCGCTCATTTCATTTAAGTTAAGACGTGAAATTGGAATCCTTTTCCATTTGACTTCGTCAATTTTTGATAAGGACTCAGAAGGAAAGTTTCATTCAAAGGAATTAATCATTTTGACTGACTGTTTTTACATAAATGATAAGTAGAAAGGCGGTAGGAATTAGAATGAATAGCGCAGTAGCAATAAATGCAAGAATATTTACTTCCATAATCTCATCGGTTTTTTTACTTCGCAATAACTCGGGATTTAATCCCCTAGAGATGATAAATCTTTCGTCTGTAAATTCAATGAATGAATTAGCTCTCGATAATCTTGAATCGGATCAATATCATGAATAACAATATCTGATCTATGAAATCAACTCGTCGTCGAGACTTGAATAGTATAACATAGGAAGTTCTTTTATCCATACCGAATCCAAATTTAGATTCCTGACCCAATCAATCCAAAATGCCTTTATTTAGAATCACTTTCCTTGTTTTTTCGATAACCTACCTTGCGTCTTCCTTGTACAATCATCTGATGAAGGATCATCAGATTGCCTTTCCACTTCGATTAGTCACATAGTTACAAACCTAAACACAGAATACAAGCGAAATGAAAAAAAATAGTTAAGTTAGA